ATACTTGCCGACCATCGATGAACTGATCGGATTAACCAACCAAAGTTAACTTCAGTCATTATATATTGAACAGAAGCAAAAGCCTCAGTAACAGTCGGACGATAGTAAAAAGTCATAGCAAACCCCGTAGCTACTTGCACTAAAAAACAAGTAAGCGTAATTCCTCCCAAACAATAGAATATGTTAACATGAGGAGGGACATATTTACTAGTTATATCGTCTGCAATCGCCTGAATCTCGAGACGTTCTTCGAACCAATCATAGACTTTATTGAGATAGGTAAACCAGAAGAATTTCCCCCCCTGAGAGCCGTATATGAGAATTTCATCTCGTACCGCTCAAACAGAACTACAAAAATATTAGTTGAAACGGATATATAATAGAAACGTCTTACTCCTATGATTCAATTAATAGTTAATAGTCTCTAAGATGACGTATAAAAAAAGAAAAATCCGAAAACTCTTTTTCTTTTTGTGGTTATAATGCCAAAATATCAAGTTGGCTCATTCATCTCTTGATGTTGATCATTAGAGGCCTCTTGAATCTTCTATTTACCCATTTTTTGAGTATTTTTTTATTTGTATGGAATATAATATGTAATGCAAGCCTTACTGTTATCTTCTTTAATTATTGATTGATAGGAATTTTATTGTTAAGATCCTATAAATCGATTAGAAACCTCAGATTCATCTTAGAACCACGATGATTCAATAAAACTTTCATTTCAAACTCAATTTAAGTACAAAGCAAGGATTCCCTGAGTTAAGAACCGTTGTATCATCACTTATCAATGTCAATGAATAAATATAATGACTATAAATCCAAAGAAAGGTTTCTCCCTTGATCAAAATAAACATAAACAAAGAAATTTTAAAGACGAAAAATCTTTCAATTTATACCTTCTAACTCTTTGAAATTTTTTGAAGTCCGGTCACGGGATTGAATATTAAGTCTGAATCATAGTTCGAATACTTCATAATCTATTTCATATCTTCCGTGCTCCAGATAAGATACTATAATAAATATCTGACGGACTAAAAAACCATCTCTATCAAGATGACAGACCCGTTCTCTGTACTATCAATAGGATCCATTATAACAAGTCGCACACTCATATTCCAGAAATACAGAAAAAAAGAAATTCCACGATCGAACTACCAAATATAGACTAGACTAAAAAAATCCGAGACACAAGCGCTTCACTTTGTATTGCAAAGCTAAGATTTAGTAGTTCTTGTGAATCTAATTCATTGAGATTCCATCCAATAAAACGGAAGAATTATAAATCTCCAAAATAATAGATAGGAATATCGCAAATAGAGCCATTGCGACACCCATTAAAGGAGTAGTTCCCCACCCGGGAGCTACTTTACCATATTCCGAATTCAATGGTTTCAATAAACCCCCTACATTAGTTCGTTTTGGAACAGATTTAGAACTACCATCAACGCTTTGTGTACCCATAAATCCTATTTTGTATTAATTGAGATCTGTTGACTTTGTATATCATTCCGTTCTAAATAAATGATCTTATCATAGATCCAATGGGATCATGACATTATATAATAATGGAAACAGCAACCCTAGTCGCCATCTCTATATCTGGTTTACTTGTAAGTTTTACTGGGTATGCCTTATATACTGCTTTTGGGCAACCCTCTCAACAATTAAGAGATCCATTCGAGGAACACGGGGACTAATTGAAGTAAAGGGCCACCCGATATTGGGTGGCCCTTTACTTCAATTAAGATAATAAAGAATCATTTCATCTTTTTACTTTTTAGTTGGAACTTTAGGCGGTTCTCGAAAAAAGATAGCGAAAAAAATTATTCCTAGAGTCGAGACTAAGAGAAATGTATAAACCAAAGCTTCCATAGATTCGATCGTGGTTTACAATTATAGCTTCCATATCTGTTTATTTAGGAGTGTCTCCCGGATACAAATAAAACAAAGAGCAAGAGTCAAAGAAAAAGCAGCGATTCAAATCAAGAAGTCTTCAGTATGCTATTTCAAATTAAAAAAAATCAAATAGAGGCAAAAAGTAAGAGATCAATATGGTATCAGACTCCCTGTCTTTTTGTAGTTGGATCCCCAAGTTTTTGGAATGCTCCAAATTCAACTTGAGCATCTAAATCTGGATCAATACCAGCAAAAACATCTCTGAACAAAGTTCGAGCACCATGCCAAATGTGCCCGAAGAAAAAGAGCAAAGCAAATGAAGCATGGCCAAAAGTAAACCAACCCCTTGGACTGCTACGAAAAACACCATCGGATTTCAAAGTCGCACGATCTAATTCAAAAATTTCACCCAATTGAGCGCGTCTAGCATACTTTTTCACAGTAGCAGGATCACTATAACTGACTCCATTTAGTTCGCCCCCATAGAACTCAACTGTTACACCCACCTGTTCGACACTATATTTTGATTCTGCCCTTCGAAAAGGAACATCGGCTCTAACAATTCCGTCTCCGTCTACCAAAACAACCGGAAATGTTTCAAAAAAAGTGGGCATGCGACGTACAAAAAGTTCATGTCCTTCTTTATCTCTAAAAATAGGATGTCCTAACCACCCAACAGCAATTCCATCTCCGTTATCCATTGATCCTGCTCTGAACAATCCACCCTTTGCCGGGTTATTACCGATGTAATCATAAAAAGCTAATTTTTCAGGAATTTTAGACCAAGCTTCGGATAAACTTTGAGTTTCGGCTAACCCAGCACCAACTCTTCGATAGATTTCTTGCTGGAAGTATCCTTGATCCCATTGATAACGAGTGGGACCAAATAACTCAATCGGGGTAGTTGCTGAACCATACCACATAGTTCCAGCAACAACAAAAGCTGCAAAAAAGACAGCCGCGATACTACTGGAAAGCACAGTTTCAATATTTCCCATACGTAATCCTTTGTATAGACGTTGGGGCGGACGAACACTAAGATGAAATAGGCCTGCCAATATGCCCAATGTCCCCGCTGCAATATGATGAGAAGCTATTCCTCCCGGAACAAAAGGATCAAAACCCTCGACACCCCACGCTGGATTTACAGCTTGTACCTTTCCGGTTAGGCCATAAGGATCCGACACCCATATTCCAGGACCATACAATCCAGTTACATGAAAAGCACCAAACCCAAAACAAGCCAGCCCTGAGAGAAATAAATGAATTCCAAAAATCTTAGGCAAATCCAAAGAAGGTTTTCCTGTACGTTCATCACAAAATATTTCTAGATCCCAATACACCCAATGCCAGATAGCCGCCAAAAAGCATAAGCCAGAAAACACAATATGCGCCCCGGCCACACCTTCATAACTCCAAATACCGGGATTAGTTATAGTTCCTCCCGTGATACTCCAACCACCCCACGAATTGGTTATTCCTAAACGAGTCATGAAGGGTATAACGAACATGCCTTGTCTCCACATTGGATCAAGAACGGGATCAGAGGGATCAAAAACTGCTAATTCATATAGAGCCATCGAACCGGCCCAACCGGCAACTAAAGCTGTATGCATTATATGTACAGCCAGCAAACGACCGGGATCATTCAATACGACGGTATGAACACGATACCAAGGCAAACCCATGAAAATACCCCTTTATCAACAAAAAATAGACACTATGTAACTTTATTGCACTGGAAAAAACAATGTTATGGCCCCTCCCTTTTCGGTGGATTATCTTGTAGAAAGGAGTAATATTTTTCTACTCTTTATAATATTTTAGTCATAATGTCACAATTCTGTTTGTAGGAACAAAGAGAAGCAGATCTATTCTATACTCGATAAGTACCAATACGCAATGGGGGGTTAACCCCATTTTATAAGAGCGAATGCGTGGAGATTTTTTCATAATGCAAGGCACTTGCTCGTAAGATTTTGTTTGGTTTTATTCATTTTGTCTTTCTTGTATTTATATTTATTTTTTAGTTATTTATGAACTTAGTAAATCCGTGAATAAAAATTAATCAAAATATTAACTAAATAAAAATGAATATGAATTAAATAAATATGAAGAATAATAAATAGGAATATAAATCAAAAATATAAATATTATATACATTATAATATTAATAGAATTGTAATAATATTAATTATTATAATATAATTAACTATATAATAATCTATATAATAATTAACTATAAATAATTTAATAAATAATTTATATAATTTAATTAAATATATATTAAATTAAGACTAAATATCTTTAAGCTAATTTAAGCTAATATAATATTAATATTTTTAAGACAATAAATTCATTGTTACGCTTTCACATCAAAGTGAAATAAAGTATTTAATCTTTTTGTCTTTACATTTTATGCCTATTGGTGTTCCAAAAGTCCGTTTTCAACTTCCCGGGAGGGGCCATAAAAATTGGATTGACATATAGTGCGACTTGTCAGATATATTGGGCCATATGGGATTTCCCCGTTTTCCTCCCCTGATCGGGATTAACCTCTGTTTCGCCCAAGAAAAATTGATTAAATCATCAAAAATTTGGAGCGTGAAGTATAATGAAACGCAAATAGATCTATGCTTTGGAGGTATCTTATCAATTAGAATAATTTATGGTTGGCTTGTTTTGTTTGGACCAATAAAATGAAGTATGCTAGGCTCCGTTGAGAAAAACCCAATTTAGTACGATATCTATGATTACTACTTATAGTTATAGCATATTCTAGTAGCATATTCTATTTAAAAATTTTTAAATAAAGAGCAGGCAATTTAAAACTGCTAATCATAATTAATCAAATAATATAACGGATGCGTCAACTATTTGACGGAAGACGTGAAAGGAATTGAAAAAAAATTTGAGCAAAAAGACGCGGTATTGGTGAAATTTGCCCTATATGTGCAAATAAAAACGGGGCGGATCCTTACTCGGAGTAGAGCACAAAACCTAAGAGAATTTAAGAAGCCCATTCAGGAACAAGAAAATGCCATCGTGATTTTTATTAAATTGGATCCCGATGAAAGAATACATCAATGAGAAGTTAGTTTGATAAGTTTAATGAATTCTTTTTTAGATTTTATAGATAAACGGATCAAAACTCATCTTTCTTAAACAATGAAAGAAAGGACCCTTTCGTTAGAAGAGAAGTTAGAAAGGACTTACTATCACACAAAGGAGGGCTGGAATCTACACATTGATCTTTTTTTTTTCTAAATTTTTATTGAACCGTATGCATCAAAATATGCATGTACGGTTCCTAAGGGGTAGAATCTGATCCTAATCAACCGACTTTATCGAGAAAGATTACTTTTTTTAGGCCAAATGGTTGATAGCGCGATCTCGAATCAACTTATCGCTCTTATGCTATATCTTAGTGCAGAAAGCGAGACCAAAGATTTATATTTGTTTATAAACTCTCCTGGCGGATGGGTAATACCCGGAATGGCTATTTATGATACTATGCAATATGTGCGACCGGATATACAAACAGTATGCATGGGATTAGCCGCTTCGATGGGATCTATTATCCTGGTCGGAGGAAAAATCACCAAACGTATAGCATTCCCTCACGCTCGGCGCCATTGGGTTTTTTATTTGAAAGAACAAAACTATGCCTTCGCCATAAAAAATATGAATATATATTAAGTAATAATAGCATGGCATTTTGAATTCGATATAAGAAATTCCTTTATTTTTTTTTAACATTAGATTATTTATCGAAAGAGTAGTATGAGATATTAAGGGTATTTCCGATTTTATCTTAATCTGTCGGAGCCTTATTTCAGCGTTGCAAACTTTTTTGTTTTCACACCATAAAGGTTCTTAATGTTATGAAAAAGTACGAACAAAAAATAAGATTATATTATTTTTTTATTTGAAAAAAAAAAAGAAACTTTGGGATTGCTAAATCATCGATGAAATAAAGCAACGGAGCCACCATAGTATTTGTTTTTTATTAACTAATTTCCTCTCAAGTCTCAAGAGAAGGGTGGTTATTGGATCATTTACCGATCTAGGCCTGATAGGCTCTATACTTTCCTTCGATCAACTAAAAAAGTTAAGTTTCTTGTGGAGCCGTATGCAATGCCCAAACAATGCCTGTACGGTTGTTTAATTCTATCTTTTTTTGTTAATTATTCTTTATTCCGTCATTTATCTTATCGTGCAAGATAGAGTAGCCTTTGATTATCTTATATCATCAGGGTAATGATCCATCAACCTAGTGCTGCTTATTCTGAGGGACAGGTAGCAGAATTTGTCCTGGAAGCGGAAGAACTACTGAAACTGCGCGAAATCCTCACAAAGGTTTATGCACAAAGAACAGGTAAACCCTTATGGATTGTATCCGAAGACATGGAAAGGGATACTTTTATGTCAGCAACAGAAGCCCAAGCTCATGGAATTGTTGATCTTGTAGCAGTTGCATAATCATAATTAAAGTAGCAGAAATTTCACGCAAATCATGATTTGAGATTTTTTCTTAGGGGTATTTAATATTCGTAATTCTATTACTTATTCTCTTAATTCAAATTAAGAGAATTAAGTAATAGAATATTTATCAATTTAATAGATATAGAAAGCATTTATAATCATCTGGTTAGGATCGATCTAAACCAACCCATTATGCATACGATTTACCATGCCAACTATTAAACAACTTATTAGAAACACAAGACAGCCAATCAGAAATGTTACAAAATCCCCCGCTCTTGGGGGATGTCCTCAACGCCGAGGAACGTGTACTAGGGTGTATGTGCGACTCGTTCAGATTGGGGGTTGGGACAAACGAAAGGAAACAACTTTCGACTACCCACGATCAGTACCGATGAATAGGATAAAATGAAAAAAAGAGCCTTCCCCTTATCTAAAAAAAAGTTCTATCCTTCTATTGTGTATCAAATTTATGGTTTCCCTTGGTGCAAATTCAATCACCTCAATTCTCGATTTCAAAACGAGAAAAAATTCCCCATTGGCAGTAAATTGTTATCCGTTAAGCGGGGATAATCATATTAAAATTTAAAAGCAAAAAAAGTTCTGGCACCACTCTTGTAAGAACAGACGGACTAAAAGGGTCAGCTAATCAGCCAATCCGCATAATTAAATACCGTTACTGTATAGCTAGATCTTGGTGTGAGAGACCTATTACTGGATAATAACGGGTAGAGCCAAAAAGTGTCAACTGTACAAGTTAACAATAGCATTGATTAAATGAAAGACGGGGCTCCGGTGTATAGAAAAGACCTCGCCGTTTAAGAACTAACCATAAAAACGATGAAACCCACTATTTCTTTATCTTACTACTCATTCTTATTTACTATGTTTTTGTTTGATACCGAGTATCAATACAATTTATTATTTCGAGGTGAAATGCCTAGAGAAAAAATCGTGGTTGGGAAGGTTAGAGTAGCAAAAACCATTGGAATTATTATTTTATACATTGGAAAAATCCGTTTTGTTATTATAGAAAAGGGGAAAAGAATAACTGAAAGAAAGGAAATCAATCAGTTAGTCATCAACGTTTCGGGTATTCAATGACCAGAATTAAACGAGGATATATAGCTCGAAAGCGTAGAATAAAAATCCGTTTATTCGCATCAAGCTTTCGCGGGGCTCATTCAAGACTTACTCGAAATATTATTCAACAAAAAATCAGAGCTTTGGTTTCGTCCCATCGGGATAGAGATAAGCAAAAAAGGAATGTGCGTCGTTTGTGGGTCATTCGTATAAATGCCGTAATTCGCGAGAATACAATATCTTTTAGTTATAATAGATTAATAAACAATCTGTACAAGAGAAAGTTGCTTCTTAATCGTAAAATACTTGCGCAACTTGCTATATTAAATAGAAATTGTCTTTATATGATTTCCAATGACATCATAAACATAAAATAAGGCGATTAGGAAGAATCCATCGAAATGTTTTACTGTTTTACATGGAATTCCTTGGCCTTAGAGAATGAATTCCGGGAAGGTAGAATAGAAATTAAAATACGATTGATGATAATATAATCAAGTAGTCAAACGAAGCAAAAAAACATTTAATAAAAAAAGATGGATTCTTCTTCCCCAACTTCCCTAATTCGCTTTTGTCTTACGCCACCAAAATCCATATTTTGGGATTTTTCGAACAAAACATCAGTTTGAGTTCGGGTTGGACTTTTTATTCAATTGAAACGTAAGCCTAGTTTTTTTGGATTCTAAGACTTGTCGTTTTCGTTTTAACGACCAACTCTCTTTTTTTCAAATTTTTTTTCATTAGTAAGAAAGGGTAATGGAGATAAAATACGAGCTTGTTTTATAGCAATAGTAATTAATCGTTGTTGTTTTAAAGTTAATCTATTCACCCGTCTCGATAATATTTTTCCTTGTTCACTAATAAATCGACTAATTAAACTCATGTTCCTATAATCAATATGATCCCCCGATCCAATCGGGGGCAAACGCCGACGAAAAGATCGCTTGGATTTAAGAAAAATTCGCTTGGATTTATCCATGGTTTGTTTATTCCTTATTTTGAAAATCTTCTTTCGTTTGATCGGATCAAAAATGATAATGATTTAGAATTAATAAATTTTGCTTGTTTATATTTCAATATATATATATAAATGTATAAATTAAATATTTAAATTAAATATATATAATATAAATTTATAATAATATAAATAATTATAATAACATTCTAATATTATAATAATAATATAATACTATATTAATAGTATATAATTGAAATATAAAAATATCTATCTATTATATTAATTTATATTAATATGTCATTTTTTATCTTCCTTGTATAAAGTATAAAGTGACAAGCAAGTCATCGATGCCATTTATTTCTTTATCTCCCTGTGAATTGTATGTCTATGACAGTAGGGACAGAATTTTTTCAATTCTAATCGACTAGACGTATTGTGTCGATTCTTTTGAGTAATATATCTGGAAATGCCTGTTGATTTCTTATTAACATTGTTTCGAACACAACTGGTACATTCCAAAATAACCCGTACTCGGACATCTTTACCCTTGGCCATGAACCTCCTTTTGGTTTTTTATTCACTCAACTCTTTTATTTTCCGATTTGAAGCGCGGAAGACAGGAACAAAAAAAGAAAAGTTGCTCACTCGAAACAAATTATGAAATGTTGTGTTGTAACCAATTATACTGAAAATAAGTAATACTTAGAATCGCAGTACAGTAGTTTATTTAAGCATCTTGTATGATACTGTTGACCTAACCAGATTTCCACCTCAATTAAATTAAGAAAGAGAATTGAAGTTAATTTACTTGAAGCTCCGTCCCGAGTTCAAAATTTCACTGAGGTTGAATCCACTTTTATTCTTTCTCTTTTCTAACTTCTTTGAATTATAAAAAAAAGGGGGGTAATAGTTCCAGATATTTATTTAATCTTCTTCACCCCCCCATGTTAGTAACTAGAATGAAAAAAAGGGGAATGTCAACGCATCTGGGAAAAAACGATTGATCTCTATCAATAGGCCTGCTAAGGATCCGAACCATAGAGTACTTATTACTGGCGCCACAGATAGATATGTTTTTAGATCTCGCATTTCTAATCCTCCTTCTTTATTCAAGTGTTTATTGTAATACATAATAGTAATACATATATGATCAGATGTATATGTAGTATTTGCATTTGTTTTGTGCGCGGAATTCTTAATTAAAATTGAAATGTACAAAAATTTGATATCTAAAAATTTCCCTTTCTTAAAACTAAAAGAAAAAAAACCGTCCCTTTCCGCCCGCCTGAGCAGTAAGGTTATTCTTTATTATATGTTATCTGATATGAGACCAAAACAAAGAAGAAATGGCGAGTGTATCTCAACAGAGAAAATGAAATAAATCTGTATAAATCTGTGGAAAACAAGACAGGGATTCTCTACAATGACATTGTAGACCAATTGATTGTAGACCAATTGCAAGGGATGTAGCGCAGCTTGGTAGCGCGTTTGTTTTGGGTACAAAATGTCACGGGTTCAAATCCTGTCATCCCTACCTCTTACTTTACTTCGTCTATGAGCAATAACGAGGGATCT